TAAGCGGGCTCATATAAAAGAACTTGCGCTGTGCGTAAGGCTTTAGTGAACTACTGTAATCTTGGCTATTCCATATGAATTTTATAATTTTAATTCATAATGATAATGAATATACTGTATATGTTATGTAATATGTAACATAAATAGAATAAATAATAATATATTTATATACAATACAACAATATTATTATAACAATTTATATTATAACAATTAATAGAATTAAATGGAAATAACTATAATAACTTAAACTTATATTATAGTAGAATAACTCTATTCTAATTATACAGGGGCGGTCCTAAGGAAAAGATAGGGATAAAGATTAAGGATAAATCCAGATTAGAATGAGACATTCCTCTGGTTTCATTCGGAAAGGTAGGGGATAAGGCGAAAAAAAAGGGAATCGACCGTTCAAGTAATAAAAATTATAGGGAAAAATAAGAGTAAGAGAGGCATATATATATGTGGTATATATCCATCCATATTGAATTGCGGATACATCAATGATAGAATCATTTTTGATTGGACTAAATACAAATATAGGTCCTCTGATATATGAAATGCAATAAAATAGAAAAAAAAATAAATCAAACAAGGGAGACAGAGACACTTTTTCTATATAGAGAAATGCATATCTAACGAATTAAACGTAAAAGGCTCCAGAATAAATGAACGAAAAGGGGGGGGAGTGGCATCCCAACGAGATCCTAGTCTCAAAAAAAGTGGGGATATGGCGAAATTGGTAGACGCTACGGACTTAATTGGATTGAGCCTTGGTATGGAAACATATTAAGTGATAACTTTCAAATTCAGAGAAACCCTGGAATAAAAAAAGGGCAATCCTGAGCCAAATCCTGTTTTCAGAAAACAAAAAGGGGTTCAGAAAGCAAAAATAATAAAAAAAGGATAGGTGCAGAGACTCAATGGAAGATGTTCTAACGAATAGAGTTGACTGCATTGATCGAGGAATCCTTCTATTTAAACTCCATATAAATAAAGGATGAACCCATATACGTACGTATACGCAATAAAATATCAAAGATTCATGGCAATCCGAAATACTCTTTATTTTTTTATATGCAAAATTTAGGAATTCTTGTGAATCGATTCCAAGGTTAAGTAAAAATAGAATATTCACTGATCAAATCTGTTATTCCATAGTCTGATAGATCTTTTAAAGAACTCACTAATTGGACGAGAATAAAGATAGAGTCCCATTATACATGTCAATATCAATACCGACAAAAATTAAATTTATAGTAAGAGGAAAATCCGTCGACTTTTTAAATCGTGAGGGTTCAAGTCCCTCTATCCCCAAAGAAAGTCCGCTTTACTCCCTAACTATTTATCTAACTAGTTTTTTTATCCTTTTTTTCAGTGGTTCCACATTAGTTATGTTTATTAGTCGTTTTACTCTTTCACAAACGGATCGTGGGAGAAAGGTTTCTCTCTTATCACAAGTCTTGTGATATATACAACATATGTGCAAATTAACATCTATGAATATGAAAAAGGAATCCACGTTTGAATCATTCACAGTAAATATAATAATTCATTTTTATAGTTAAACTTAACTTACAAAGTATTCTTTTTGAAGAGCCAAGAAATTCCAAGCTTGGATAACACTTTGTAATGTTTTTTTTTAGTCTATTTAATTGATTGACATAGACCCAAGCCCTCTAATCTAAATAGTATGGGGACGATTCGTCGGGAAGAGTCGGGATAGCTCAGTTGGTAGAGCAGAGGACTGAAAATCCTCGTGTCACCAGTTCAAATCTGGTTCCTGGCATGTGGTTAATAATGGATACTGATATAAATTAATCTATGTGGATCGGTATACATAGTCGTTACTAGTCTAGATCATCATAACATACTTATGTGTATATAAAAAATGGATCCTTTTTGGTGTGGTGTCTAGACCCCATATTTTTTTTTAGGTGAGTATTCAAATTTAAAAGTCTAGAGGGGTGGAACTATCGTAATAGACAAGATTCATTTCAGATACATTAATTTAATTATTAATTTCTTTGGATTTTATTTCATATATTATATTTATTCATTCCTCCCTACGAGACCCTCTAGAACACATATAAGCGATGTGCGCGGTACAAAGTTCATGTTGCAAAACTCTTTATTTATTTTTTTTTAGCGCACCCATAATACGAATGAGAGTGCAATGACTCTGTTTGATCTAGAACATAATGTAAAAAAATTCCTTGAATATCTGGAATCGTAGAAGTAAATGAAAATTAGTTTCTTATCATTCAATGAGCATCTTGGATTTCATAGAAATTAGGGGTAATATAATCCTTACGTAAAGGCCATCCTATCCAACTTTCGGGCATCAAAATACGTTTCAGGCGTGGATGATTATCATAAGAGATTCCCAACATATCATAAGATTCCCGTTCTTGAAAATCAGCGCTTTTCCAAATCCAGAAAACAGACGGAGTTCTAGGATTCCTCCTTGGGGCAAATACTTTTATGCATACCTCTTCCGGT